TAATTGTTCTCTGATAGCACCTGCCCCCGTAGAGATTTCTCGGTTTCGAAATTTCTCAAAACCTTGAGTAGTAAAAAAGAGTGGGATGCTGTATTTCCAGGATTGGATTTCATATTCGAATGAACCTCGTAATCGTAAGAAAGTAGGTTTTTTAGCTATGGACCTAGCAAAAGAAAAATTGAGATAGGTTCCTATAGTATTGGATTCCCCCCCTCACAATCGGACGTGAAGGTTTCCTCTCATCCGGCTCAAGTAGTTACACCAAAGAAAGAAAGGGGTTCTTCTTCTTTTTAAACTTTGTTCGAGAAAACCCTACAAAAAGCTACTCTTTACTCAAGTTCCCAGTAAGGACCAGCCGTTCATTGATTCATTCTTATCTTTTTTTTTTATTTTCACTCTAACCCTTTTTCCTTTCTTTTATGTTGTTTACGAAAAAAAGGAAATGTGAAGTTATTGAGTAGTCTACTTCCCCTCAAATGATGAATCCCCTGAAAGGAATATTGTGGGACTCGTAAAGGATTTCTTTGTCTATATATTGTATTGTTCCATTCGATCTTTTTTAGGTCTCTACTCACCTCGATGGTTATGTGCCATGATATCCCTTGAAGCATATATGCGATAGATAAGCTCCCGTAACCATGCCATATTCACTTGCGCTTGAGATTTTCTTTCTCAAAGAAATGGAATGTCTAATTCCACAAAAAGTCTTTTTTTAACGAGGTATAACTAACTATTCCTATATTATCTGTTACGGAATCGACCATGGATCAATTCCCCTTTTCTTCCATTTTTCAGTCTTGAATGCACCCATAATTCTGAGCTTCATGTTCCTCCTCCCAAGATACATGTCAGAGCCGGGGGCATCCCAATCAGATTAAATGGGATGACAGTTTCTCAGTCCAAATCTGTCAAATGAAAATTTCGATCAAATCACACATCGCAATATACGAGGCCCTCTAATTCCCTAAGGGGCTTATCTAAAAGATTCGCAATATAACTAGGAAGACGTTTCAAATACCACACATGAGTCACTGGACATGTCAGTTTGATGTATCCCATTTGGTACCTTCGTATCCGAGAATCAACAAATTCCACCCCGCATTCTTCACAATATTTCGGGTCTTCTTTTTCAGACCCAATCCCTCGGTAATTTCCACAAGCACAAATCCCACTTTTTATGGGTCCAGAAATTCTTTCACAAAACAATCCATCTTTCTCCGGTTTATTAGTTTTATAATGAAAAGTATAGGGTTTTGTCACCTCTCCAACTATCTCTCCATTGGGTAGAATTTTTTTTGCCCAAGCCCTGATTTGTTGAGGGGAAACTGGTCCAATTCGAAGTTGTTGATGTTTATACTGGTCGATCATAGAATAGAAATTCTGATTCATTGAGATCAAGCTTCCTTCCTATTCATCTGGAAGTTCTTTTCAGATACAAGGAAATGATTCAGTTCCAGGGCCAAAGATCGTAGTTCTCGAACGAGCAATCGAAAAGATTCTGGAGCACCCTCTGGGTTAGGTACTGTTGATCCAATAATCGTAGCACCAAGTACTTCTTGACGAGCTCTAATATGATCAGATTTATAAGTAAGCATCTCTTGTAAAATATGAGCAACACCAAATCCCTCTAGAGCCCAAACTTCCATTTCTCCTACTCTTTGTCCCCCTTGTTTGGCCCTACCTCTAAGGGGTTGTTGTGTAACAAGTGCGTAATGCCCACTGGAACGTCCATGGATTTTATCATCAACTTGATGAATTAATTTTAGGATATAGGACTTTCCTATTAGAACAGGTTGTTCAAAAAGATCTCCTGTTCTTCCATCAAAGATTCTGCTTTTTCCCGGATATTCGGGTTCAAATACCCATGGATTTTTTGTTTGCTTACTGGCTTCATATAATTCAGAAAACACTAGTTTTCTTGAGGCCTCTTGCTCATATCTCTCATCAAAGGGCCCTATTCTATAATGTTTCTTTAGCAGATCCCCCGCTAACCCGAGCGAACATTCAAATATCTGTCCCACATTCATTCGTGAGGGGACTCCTAATGGATTGAATACCATATCAACGGGCGTTCCATCTTGCAAATAGGGCATATCTTGTCTAGACAAAATCTTAGAAATTATACCCTTATTCCCATGCCTTCCAGCTACTTTATCACCTACTTTGATTTCACGTTTCTGTGAAATATATACACGAATCCTTTCTGGATTATAATTGGAAACCCCTTTTCTATGGATCCATCTCACATCAATAACTCGACCCCTTCCCCCTATAGGTAGTCTTAGAGAAGTTTCTTTTGAAGTGGATACCTGAATGCCAAGTATAGCTCGTAATAATCTATCCTCCGGGGCATACGAAGATTCGCTCGCTGTCTGAGGTGTTAATTTACCTACTAAGATATCACCTGTTTCTATCCAAGATCCCAGCATCACAATTCCATTTCTGTCTAAATTTCGGAGTAAACGAGCCTCTAAATGCGGAATATCCTTAGTGATTCTTTCAGGACCTTGGCTTGTTAAATGAGTCTGAATTTCATATTTCCGGATGTGAAAAGAAGTATAAATATCTTCATAGACCAGACGTTCGCTAATTAGTACTGCGTCTTCAAAATTGTAACCTTCCCATGGCATATAAGCTACTAATACATTTTTTCCTAAAGCGAGTTCCCCACCAGCTGTAGCCGCACCACCCGCTAGAATTTGTCCCTTTTTAATGTATTTACCCCGCTTAACCTGAGTTGTTTGATGCATACAAGTATTTTTGTTGGAACGTTGATACATAACCAATGGAATGCTTAGAGTATCCCCATTACTTGAGAAAATGATCTTTTGAGTATCAGTATAAATGATTTTTCCCTTGCGTTCGGCTATAGCTGAAATCCCCGAATCTAGAGCCGTTTGGCCTTCCAACCCAGTTCCAACAATGCACTTCTCGGACCGAGAAAGGGGAACTGCTTGGCGCTGCATATTAGAACTCATTAAAGCTCGATTCGCATCATTATGCTCGATAAAAGGAATGAGGGAAGCTCCAATCGAAAAATATTGGAAGGGAAAAATGCTTCTAAGATGAATCTCTTCCCATGCAATAGTCAGGAATTCTTGACGATATCGAGCAGGAACAACCTGTTGTTCTTGAATACCCCGATTCAAGGCCAAAGAATTTCCTGCTGCTACCATATAATATTCATCTCTATTTGGTGATAAATAAACCATCTGTGCCTCTTTTGATCTCTCAGATAATTTATAAAACGGACTCTCTATAGATCCCCAATAACCAACCTTCACATGAATAGCTAATGATCCGATAAGTCCAACATTGATTCCTTCGGACGTGTCAATAGGACAAATACGTCCATAGTGGCTCGGGTGGATATCTCGTATCCGAAAACTAGCAGTTCGCCCCGTCAATCCTCCAGGACCCAAATAACTCCATTTTCGCCCATGAACAATTTGTGTCAACGGATTAGTTCGATCCAAAACTTGAGATAAAGGGTGTAGGCCAAAAAACGATTCATAAGTAGTTGTTAATGAAGTTGAAGTTACCAAATTTTGAGGAGTAGGTATCAATTTATGCCTGATTGCTCCACATATAGTTCCTCGAACCGTATTTTCTAAACGAACAAGAGCCAATCCGAATTGATCCTGTAATAGATCTGCTACAGAACGAATACGTTTATTTTTCAAGTGATTCATATCGTCAAGTGTACCCATTCCCAATTTCATTCCAATCAAATGATCCACAGCAGCCAATAGATCTCGTGGTAACAAAAAAGTATTGTTTTGGGGTATATCAAGATTCAGTCTCCGGTTCATATTTCGTCGACCAATCTTTCCTAATTCACATCTTTGTTGAAAAAATTTCTTTTGTAATTCCTTGCATAAGGACTCAGAAAATACCGGATCCCCCCCTACACAGGCAAATTGTTGATAAAACTCCAAAATAGCACTTTCTTTTGACCCAATATTTTTTTTCTCTTTATCATTCGGGAAAGACAAGAAAATCTCAGGGTAACAAACATTATCTAGAATTTCTCTTATATTCGAACCCATAGCTGATGATAGAACTAGAATAGATATTTTTTGTTTTCTACTTACACGGGCCCATATCCTTGCTTTTCTATCAATTTCTAATTCCGACCTTCCCCCCCAATCCGATATTATAGTACTGGTATAGACAGAAATTCCGTTATGTTCCAATTCTGAACGGTAGTAAATACCGGGACTTTGCAATATTTGGTTGATCACAATTCGGTATATTCCATTTACTATAGAGGTTCCAAAAGAATTCATTATAGGGATGTTTCCAATAAAAACGGTTTGTTCTTGCATATTTCTACCGGTTTTCCAAATTAAGACCGCGGGTACATATAATTCAGAAGAATATGTGAGTGATTCATACACAGCATCTCTTTCTTTTATCAAGGGCTCTACCAATTGATATGTTTCCACAAATAATTGAAATTCAATTTCTTGATCTCTATCTTCAATTTTTTGAAACTTCTGAAATTCTTCCGTCAAGCCCTGATTAATGAACCTACAAAATCCCTCAAATTGTATCTGACTAAATCCAGGTATTGTGGACATTCCCTCATTTCCATTCTGGAGCATCTTAATCTGAAGTTTCCTCTTTATTGAAAAAATCCCATTATTGGCTTGGCTCACTATTCATCGAACCCTACCTATTGATCTAGCAATGATGGAATGGATATTCTGTTTACTGAATCACATAAAATTTTAGTCAACTCCATCCATATATATCATACATATGAACGGAAGCAAGACAGAGAAATGGAGGGCATTTTCGATGCAAATTCGAATTTGAGCTTGAGCCAGGTACAAATAGAAAGAAATGAAAATTGATAAAGCATTCCTGGGAAAAATTCTGTCACTTAGGCTGATGGAGTCTTTTATCGGATATCTAAATTGATCCAATTTATACCTAATTCTTTTATTATGATATTACGATCAGGGTACAAAAAAAGAAAAAATCAATGAAATATTCAAGCACGATGATCCTATATAGGGATAGGATATGTGCATAAGAAATAGACCCGGGCTCGGTATCCACGTATAAAAATATCTGTTCTGGAGTTTACACTTTACACTGTTCTGGGGTTTACATATACACATATATTTTCTTATAATTATAATTTAGAATGATTAGTCGTAAATCAATTGGATTTTGCATCCATTAAGATAATACAAATGGAGATACAAAATTAAGAGCTGTTCGCTAATTCAAAGTAAGAAAAGTAAGTAAGAGTAAAAGAGTAATAAGTAAATAGTTAATGAAAGAAAGAGTGAATTATTCTAAATTGCCCTGCATTTTACAGTCTGTGCTGTGACCGGGGCCGGGAATCTTTTCACTTTTCTATCAAATCTAGAGAAAAGTGAAAAGAGAAGGTAAGTTTTTAAGCGACGCGTGTTTTGAGATAAAAGAAATCGAAGATAAAGAATAGAAACAGGATCCAATAAAAAGGAGGAATTCTTTTTTGGAAAAAGATAAGTACAACGGGATTCAAGATCCAAAAAGAAAAGGAATTCAGAAAGTAAAAAATTCAAATCAAAACAAAATGAGGAGAGGAATAGAAATAGAATAAATAGAATAATAATAAATAAGATTCTAGAAATTCTAATTTATTCTTCTTTCTTTATCCATTTTGGATGGAATTTGGCGGCATGGCCAAGTGGTAAGGCGGGGGACTGCAAATCCTTTATCCCCAGTTCGAATCTGGGTGTCGCCTGATCAACAAAAAAAGACTTGGAATTTCTTAATCCTGTTGATCGAACTTGACGAATCCTTGTCCCGCAAAAGCATAGGCAAGGGCTAGGTCTGTCGATACTTTATTTTGAGAACCCGTAGGGCCTATAAAAAAAAAAGACTGTCATCTTTTTTCTCAAAATCTGGGTTCTGAGTGTGTCTCAAACAGGTACCAATAAATCTGAAGCAACCCAATCTTCTTAATGATTGGTTTGGGCTATTCTGAATTGAATCAAATAAAAGAAATAGTGAGAATCATTCTGGGCATCAGAACTATGAAAGTAAGAATAAAGTCAGAAGTCGGAAATCTTGGTATACAAAGGTTCCTAAGAGACATTCCATTTTGGTAAGAAAGGATTCTAAAAAAGACTATAAAGACTCCCTAATTATTTTACACTATAACTTCCTTAATATTAAAATATTGAGGTAGTGTCTACTAACTCTGTCTGCGATTAGATTAGATTGGATAGGCTGATGGTAAATTCATTTAATAATTGTGGAAAGAACTGATTTGTATCCAGACTCACTAGAGGCTCTGAGTGCTGCTCATAAATTGAATCAGAATGGTTGAATGGCTCTTCTTTTTTTTTTCTTATATCTTATATTTTCTTTTTTTTTTTTCAATTCTTTCTATTTCAATAGAATTCTATTGAATAAGAAATCTAGGAAATTTTTATGAGTGGATTTATGAAATTGTTTCATAAAGAGCCGTAAGTAAGAATCCTATTTTGACTCTGCACCATTCATTCCACTATGATTATGAATCAATAATGGAATAATTCCTTCAATAGGGGACATCATTCACATGGATATAGTAAGTCTCGCTTGGGCTGCTTTAATGGTAGTGTTTACATTTTCTCTTTCACTTGTAGTATGGGGAAGGAGTGGGCTTTAGAGCTAGGAATATTACTAATTTAGTACTTTACTGAAAAATCTACTTGTATCAATTGTGATCGTTTTGCGAAAGCTTCAAAAAAACTTGACTTGCTTTCGTTTATCTATATCTAGTTTATCTATATCTATATTCTTTATATATTCTTTATTAGTAGTATTAGATTCTTCTATTTAATCCTCTATTAAAGATTTTTCTTTTATTATTCTATTTATAGAATATATGATATGGTATATATATGGTATATTATGGTATATTATGCCCGTACGATTCTTCCTACATTAATTCTTTCGAAGGGCCCCCGGATCCATATCCATAAGCATAATAAGAGATAGAAAAAATCAGGAATTCAAGCAGTTGGGCTTGCAATTCTTTTGGGTTGATCGAAATGCATACAAATGGGTGTAGAGAAAAAATCGAAAATTCGAGTGCTATTTCGTTTTGATGTACGTCTAATATATATTTAGATATAGAATAGATATCTATTGTAAATTTCTCTATATAAGAGAAAGCTTCTTTCTGTATACAATACAACTTTCTTTTTTATGTACTAAGAATATGAATGAATATGAAATATTCTACAATACTCAATTGTATAGTGTGGTAGAAAGAGCTATATATAGCTCTTTCTACCATACTATCTCAGATACTTCTGATTCTTTAAGACTTAAATAGAGTTTGAAACCTTTTCATTTCTTCAATCATTGATAAAAATGAATAATTCAAGTTTCATTCAAATTAATCATTTTGGCTGACTGTTTTGACGTATATGATAAGTAAAAAGGCAGTAGGAACTAAAATGAACAGCGCAGTAGCAATAAGCGCAAGAATATTGACTTCCATAATCT